TTGTTTCTCCTTAATTTTATTTTAATTTTGAATCTACTCCTTCGAAGAAAAGAAAATAAGTCTCTTGAAATTTTGAACCTCCGATTGTATCCGAACGAGAGGAATGTTGAAAAGTCACTACGAACCCGAAACATACCATTGGAAAGTGATTCAGTAATTAAACCTTCATGAATCCATTTTTGTTCTTTCATTCCAGGTAACCCCTTTAATTATCAACTCATGGAGTAGGAGTGATATTAGACAACCCTTCCTCTTTTTTCAAAAAAAAACTAGGAAGTTTTCCTACGGATGCAATTCGTAGATCATAAAGATCACCATATATATAACAAAATTTCTCCCCCGATTCCTTCTAGTCGAGCCTCTCGGTCTGTCATTATACCTCGAGAAGTCGAAAGAATTACAATACCCATTCCTCCTAAAATCCTAGGAATTCGTTGATGGTTGGAATAGATTCGTAGGCCGGGTCGGCTGATACGTTTTAAAACAGTTCTATATGGCCCTTTTCTATTCCTTCTATGTCGCAGAGTTGAAACCAAGAAATATTTCTTGCTTACTCGATGTTTTCTCACATTTTCGATAAAGCCTTCGCGTAGAAGTATTTTAACAATGTTTTCAGTGATATTTGTAGATGCTATTCGAACCGTTCCTTTTTTATCCATGTCAGCATTTCGTATAGAAGTTATTATTTCGGCAATAGTGTCCCTACCCATGATGAACTATAATTATTGGTGCCTCCGGGTTTTTATATAATCAGCATGCTCTACTCTTTTTTTTTCATGAATTATTAAAGGTATATGCGTGAGAAACAATCTACTAATGCATTCTACTAATTAATGGAATCTAATTCAGTTCAGATATCTTACTATGAACCTCCCTTTTTTTATGTTTTATTATGTTTTCATCTATTAGTATTTATTTAGAATCTATTTATAATACCTCAGGAGCTAATGAGACTATTTTAGTAAAATTCAACTGTCTCAATTCCCGAGCGATCGCACCAAAAACTCGAGTTCCTTTGGGATTTCCTTCTTGATCAATGACAACTGCTGCATTGTCATCATATTGTATTATCATACCATTGTCACGTTTGAGTTCTTTACATGTACGTACAATTACAGCTCTGATCACTTCTGATCTTTGTAGAGGCATATTGGGAACTGCTTCTTTGATTACAGCAACAATAACGTCACCAATATGAGCATATCGGCGATTACTAGCTCCTATGATTCGAATACACATTAATTCTCTAGCCCCGCTGTTGTCCGCTACATTTAAATAGGTCTGAGGTTGAATCATATCATTCTTATTATTTTTCTCTTTTTTCTTTCAATGCTAACTAACTAAAGGGCGAAGAAAAAAAGAAGAAAGATTGTTTGTCCAGAAATAAAAAAACTGCGGTTTTTTCATCACAAGGCCCCTTTCCTTTCGTTCCATATCCCTATCCCGCAATAACGAATTGAGTTCGTATAGGCATTTTGGACGCAGCTATAGAAATAGCTTCTCTGGCTACAATTTCTGATACTCCACCCATTTCATAAAGTATTCGACCCGGTTTAACGACGGATACCCAATATTCGGGAGATCCTTTCCCCGAACCCATACGTGTTTCGGTAGGCCTTACTGTAACAGGTTTGTCTGGAAATATACGTACCCATATTTTTCCACCACGACGCGCATATCGTGCCATGGCTCGTCGCCCCGCTTCTATTTGTCTAGATGTGATCCAAGCGGGTTCAAGTGCCTGAAGGGCGTATCCGCCGAAACAAATTCGATTGCCTCGATAAGATATTCCCTTCATTCTTCCTCTATGTTGTTTACGAAATCTGGTTCTTTTGGGGTTATAGTTGATGGTTGTTTCTCAATGCCATCTCTACTGCAGAACTGGACATGAGAGTTTCTTCTCATCCAGCTCCTCGCGAATGAAACGATTAAATAATATTGTATATATTTTGAATTGAATGAATAATGAATCATGGAATTTTTTGAGATATAATCTGTCACGTACACGTAGGAATAAAATAAAATGATAAATTCCATTTTATAATTAATGAATCTTCATTTATTTTTACCTTTATTTTATTTATTTTTATTGAATTGCCCAAAACTTAGCAATCCAGTAAGGCTTTCGCGGGCGAATATTTGCTCTTTCAACATCCCTTTCATTCGTAGGGGCGTTCCATGACCTATCAGAATAAATGAATTGGTTCTTGGCTCGTTCCGCCATCCCACCCAATGAATCATTAGGATTCGTTTTCAAGGGAATCTTCCTCAGTCACAGGTTCTGTCGTTCCCATCGCTTCTCGATTAATGACTAGGCCCGAACTCTGCAATGGAGCTCCTAATAAAATTTGTTCCTGAATCAATCTTCTCAGTCTTTATTGACTCGGCGCTCTTTATTCTTTTTTATTTTTCGTATAAATTGTATTCATATTCATCGAATCTAATTATTAATTATGGACGAATACATTAATGCTTTATTACATTGCCTTTTATAAGATAGTTCATAGACCATACATATTGGAATCATATATCATTGCTATTCTTTTTCTTTCTTTCTCTCACCCCTCCATTTATCCATATCCCTTTGTTTTTGCTTCACAACCTTATAGATTGATTTTTCTTTTATGTAAAAAAAAATGCTTCAGTTGCTACAACAATATGATCAATACATCATATAGCGACTGGTTCCTTGGATCCAGATAATACGAAGCAATGAGCTGGTTATTAGTTATATAGTTATTAGTTCATACTAGGGGATGGCCCTTTGTTTTTTAATCCTAACCTAACTCTAAATAAAAAACCAACGAGTCACACACTAAGCATAGCAATTATATGGAGATGGAGTCAATCGAATTGTTATTCAACCCTATAGAATTAAGAATTCGAAAAAATTCTCATTTTTTTGATTGAACGGAAAAAAATGAACGAGTTTGTGATTTTTTATTCAATTGCCGGATGGATGGAACAGAAAGACAACGAAAGGCCCATTATTCCTCGTCTGCAAATATCCAAATTTTGATTCCTAATGCCCCATAGATAGTTCGAACTGTATAGGAACAATAATCAATTTTGGCTCGAATGGTTTGTAGGGGAACCCTACCTTCTCTGATCCATTCGACACGTGCTATTTCCTTTCCGTCGATACGCCCTGCAATTTGTACTTGAATTCCCTTTGTATCTGCTTTTTCAGTTAATTCAATAGCTTTTTTCATTGCCTTTCGAAACGAAACTCTATTCTTTAATTGTTCGGCTATAAATTCTGCAAGAATATTAGGTTGTCCATACGGTTTTTCAACTCTTGTGATAGCAATGTTAAGTTTTTGGTTCACAGAATTAAATTCTTTTTGTGCATTGCTCTGTAATTCTTCAATTCCTCGCGGGCTGCCCTCTATGAACAATTTTGGGAATCCCATATATATTATGACCTGGATCAGATCGATTCTTTTTTTAATCTTTATGCGTGCAATTCCCTCGGCACCCGAGGATATTTTCCTATTTTTTTGTACATAATTCTTGATACAATCCTGTATTTTTTGATCTTCCTGGAGACCCTCGGAATAACTTTTTGGTTGTGCAAACCAAACAGAATGATGACTTTGGGTTGTACCAAGTCGGAAACCGAGTGGATTTATTTTTTGTCCCATAGCACCTCGCTATCTCTATAAGGCCATATCATTTCTCTATTAGCCCACGTCATTCTGTTACGATATAGCATATGATCCATCATATATAGATACCTCTCTCTGACATCTTTATACTTATCTTTATATACCCATCCATATTTTCTTAACCATATGAAATAGTTTTTCTCTTTAGATGTATCTTTCAATACAATAGTTATATGACAGGTGGGTCTTTTTATCGGATAACTACGTCCTCGGGCTCGGGGTTTTAACTTTTTCATGCTAGTACCTTCATTAACTTCGGCTTGACTAATGATTAAAGCCGTTTCGTTGAATCCCATATTGTGACTAGCATTTGCTGCTGCAGAATAAACTAATTTTAAAATGGGATAACACGCTCGATAAGGCATGAGTTCTAGTATCATAAGTGTTTCCTCGTAGGGACGCCCACGAATCTGATCAATTACTCTTCGCGCTTTATGAGCAGACATACGTATATGTTGACCTAAAGCGTATACTTCTACATCTGGGTCACTCTTTATCATAAGGTTCACCTCCCACCAATAAACGATGAGCACCCATATCCACTTTATTAATTAATATATTAACGACGAGATTTATTATCGTTTCTCGCATGCCCCCGGAAATTCAGAGTAGGTGCAAATTCTCCCAATTTGTGACCTACCATACGATCTGTTATATAAATAGGCAAATGTTCCTTTCCATTATGAATAGCAATTGTATGGCCGATCATTGTGGGTATAATGGTAGATGCCCGGGACCAAGTTACGATTGTATCTTTTTCTGCCCTCGTGTTGAGCTTCGCAATTTTTATCAATAAATGATTAGCTACAAAAGGATTTTTTTTTAGTGAACGTGTCACAGCTAATTACTCCTTTTTTTTTGTAAAGATGAGGAAACATATTCTATTTTCAATATTCTCCTATTTACT